TAAAATTTTATTGAATCAAAAAAAAATATAAATATATAAATAATAAAATTTGAAATTTTTATAAAGTAGATTAAAAAAAGCTTTTGATTGCAAAATAGTGCAAAAAAATGAAGAAAAATTTGTAAAAAATGAGGGTGATTTTTTCCCAATTTTTAATTAACTATTGGAAATTGTTATATTTGTATTTTTTGGGAGTTAAAATTTTCTGACAATTTTATTTTGTATATAAATAATTATATTTGTATATAATTTAGAAATTTTAAATATAATAATAAGTTATTTATAATTATATAACAATTATTTATATATCTGAGTATATAGGTATCTATTGATTCAATATAAAAGTGTTCAATTTAATATGTAGTTAACAAAGAATTCATGTCTCTAAATTAATCTTACTATTGATCTATAATAGTCGTATAAGATGAGTAGCTACTTATTAGGAAAAAGAAAAAACTAATATTAATAATTAAATTTTAATTTATATATAGAAATTCTTATAGAATTTATTATATAATTAAAATTTAATATATATATATATTTACTAATGAATATATAAATTCATATTAAATTTTAATATATTTATATAAAATAATTATTATTAATCATATTTAAATTAAAATCTTATTATAATATATATATAATTATATAATAAATTTTAAATATTATTTATTATTAAAAATATTAAATATTTATATAAAAATGAAAATTAACGAAAAAAAAAAAAAAAAAAAATACATATATATATAAATAAATATATTATATAAAAATATTTATTTTTAAAAATGGTTAAAAATTAAATTTTTAAAATTAATAATTTTATTTATAATAATGTATTTATTTATTTTGATATTTTTATAATTTTAAAATTAATATGTTTATATATTAAAATGTTTTAATAAAATTATATTAATTATATTAATTTTTTAGTTTAGAAATAATAATTGAGGGATTATTAAGATTTTATTTAAAATGAAAATTTAAGCATTACGATTTTATTTAAAAATAATAATTGAGGGATTATTAAGATTTTATTTAAAATGAAAATTTAAGCATTACGATTTTATTTAAAAATAATAATTGAGGGATTATTAAGATTTTATTTAAAATGAAAATTTAAGCATTACGATTTTATTTAAAAATAATAATTGAGGGATTATTAAGATTTTATTTAAAATGAAAATTTAAGCATTACGATTTTATTTAAAAATAATAATTGAGGGATTATTAAGATTTTATTTAAAATGAAAATTTAAGCATTACGATTTTATTTAAAAATAATAATTGAGGGATTATTAAGATTTTATTTAAAATGAAAATTTAAGCATTACGATTTTATTTAAAAATAATAATTGAGGGATTATTAAGATTTTATTTAAAATGAAAATTTAAGCATTACGATTTTATTTAAAAATAATAATTGAGGGATTATTAAGATTTTATTTAAAATGAAAATTTAAAATTATAAAAATTTTTAAAAAATATTTTTTATTGAGATGTACTAATTTATATTTAAAAAATTAATATTAGAAAATTTTATAATTTTGACTTTCTTTAGGCAGGAAAGAAAATTATGTTTATATTTAAAAATAATTAAAAAAAGTTTTATTTTGGCTTAAAAATTGAATTAAATTTAGTTTTACATGTAAATTTTAATATAAAAATAAAAGAAATTTAAATAATTTTAGTTTTTTAATTTGTTCTCAGTAAAGAAATTTATATAATTAATGAAAATTAGATATAGGTATAATTTTAAATATTAACAAAATTTGTGCCAGCAGTTGCGGTTACACAAATAATATAATTTTATTAGGTAAGTTATAATTAATTGATAAAAATTGATTTTAAATTTAGGGTTATTAGGTGAAATTTTAATTTTAATAAGAAAATTATTTTATTGTTAATGAAGTTAAAAAATTTTTAAATAAAGACTAGGATTAGATACCCTATTATTATAAATGTAAATTTTAAATTCTTGATTATTATAAGTTTATGATCTTTAAAATTAAAAATTTTGGCGGTATTTTAGTCTATTCAGAGGAATCTGTCCTGTAATCGATACTCCACGATTTAATTTACTTTTTTTAGAAATTTATATATCGTCGTAGGTTGAATATTTTAAAAGAATTTTAATGTTCAATATTTTTTAATTTTAAGGTAAATCAGATCAAGGTGTAGTTTATAAAAAAGAAGAGATGGGTTACAATAAATTAATTTTAGAATTAAATTATTAAAATTTTTATGAATATGGATTTGATTGTAATTTTTATGAGTTTTTAAAAATGATTTAAGCTCTAAAATATGTACATATTGCCCGTCGCTTTCACTTTAAAGTGGAATAAGTCGTAACAAAGTAGGCTTACTGGAAAGTGAGCCTAGAAAGAACAAGTTAGAGCTTTTTATAAGCATTTTATTTACATTAAAAAGTTAATTGTTAAATCAATTTAATTTGAATTTAAAAAATTATTGTTTATTTGAAATAATTAATATATTTAAAATAAGAAAATTTAATTTTATTATAAGATTAGAAAAAATTTATATAATCATAGTTAATTAGTATTGTGAAAGAATTAAGTTTAATTTTTTAAAAGAATAATTTTTTTTTTGTACCTTGTGTATCAGGTTTTATTAAATATTTTTAATAAATTTTAATTTCTCGAATTTGAAAGAGCTAATAAAATATTTTTTTAATGTGAAATAATTATTATTAATATTTTATTAGAAATGAAACGTTAAACGTTTTCAAATATATCTAGTTTTAAAAGAAAAAAATTTAATTAATTTATTAATAATATGTAATTAATTAATTAATTATATGTTAGTAATAATTTATGTTTTTAGGGATGAGCTTAAAAATAAATTTTTAAAAATAAAAGTTTAAATTTAAAAGTTATAGGATTAGAAGTTTTCATTTTTAAAAGAATGTTATAATTAATTTTATTAAAAAGATAATTTATATTTAATTTTAAATATAGTATTTTAATATATTTTTTAATTAATTAGAATTAGAAATTATGATAAAATTAGTATTTTATAATATTTATAATTAATTTTAAATTTGAGATTAATTAAAGGAATTAGGCAAATATTTTTTTCACCTGTTTATTAAAAACATGGCCTTACGTTGATAATTTAAGGTCTAGCCTGCCCACTGAAAATTTAAATGGCCGCAGTATTTTGACTGTGCAAAGGTAGCATAATCATTAGTTTTTTAATTGAAAGCTGGAATGAAAGGTTGAATGAGAAAAAAACTGTCTCTATTTAAATTATTAAAGAATTTTATTTTTAAGTTAAAAAGCTTAAATTTTTTTAAAAGACGAGAAGACCCTATAGAGTTTTATAAAATTTAAATAATGAAGTTTTTAGAATTTTAATTTTTATTAGTTAATTTTTATTTGATTGGGGTGATTGAAAAATTTAATAAACTTTTTTTTTAGAAAAACATTAATTTATGAATATTTGATCCATTAATTATGATTAAAAGATAAAATTACCTTAGGGATAACAGCGTAATTTTTTTTTAGAGTCCAAATTAAAAAAAAAGATTGCGACCTCGATGTTGGATTAAAATTAATTTTTGGTGCAGAAGCTAAAAATGTTTGGTCTGTTCGACCATTAAAATTTTACATGATCTGAGTTTAAACCGGTGTAAGCCAGGTTGGTTTCTATCTTTAGGAAAATTTAATATTTTAGTACGAAAGGACCAAATATTAAAAATAATTATTTAGTTATTTGATTATTATTATTATTTTGGCAGATTAGTGCGATAGATTTAGAATCTTTATATATAATTTTATAATTATAAATAATACTTGATATTTAAAGATTTAATTTTAATTATTTTATCAAGATTGATTATATTAATTTGTGTTTTAATTGGTGTTGCATTTTTAACTTTATTAGAACGGAAGGTTTTAGGATATATTCAAATTCGTAAAGGTCCGAATAAATTAGGATTTATAGGTTTAGTGCAACCTTTTAGGGATGCAATTAAATTGTTTTCTAAAGAACAAACTTTTCCTTTTATATCTAATTTAAATTTATACTATTTTTCTCCTTTAATAAATTTATTTTTGTCTTTATTTTTATGAATGTGTATGCCTTTTTTAACAGTTAATTTTAATTTTAGTTTATCATTTTTGTTTTTTTTAAGAGTTTCAAGATTAAGAGTTTATACAGTTATATTAGCTGGTTGATCTTCTAATTCTAATTACTCTTTACTAGGAAGATTACGAGCGGTAGCTCAAACTATTTCTTATGAGGTAAGTTTATCTTTAATTTTATTGTCTTTTTTATTTTTAATTTTAAATTTTAATATTATTGAAATAAAGAAATTTCAAGAATATATTTGATTAATTTTTTTTTTAATACCTCTGTGTTTTATATGGTTAGTTTCAAGGTTAGCGGAAACTAATCGAACACCTTTTGATTTTGCTGAGGGTGAATTTGAATTAGTATCAGGGTTTAATGTTGAATATAGAAGAGGAGGATTTGCAATAATTTTTTTAGCTGAATATTCAAGAATTTTATTTATAAGAATGTTATGTGTAATAATATTTTTTGGGGGTGATTTAATTTTATGATTTTTTTTTTTAAAATTGGTTTTATTATCATTTTTTTGAATTTGGGTTCGTGGTACATTACCACGATTTCGTTATGATAAATTAATATATTTGGCTTGAAAATTATATTTGCCAATTTCTTTAAATTATTTAATTTTATTTTTTAGTTTAAAATTATTTATTTTTATTTTTTTAATTTAGTTAATTATTTTTAGTACTAAAGTTAATAGAGAATTTAAATCTCTTTTTTATATTTTCAAAATATAAACTTATACAAGTTCATTAACTATATTAATTAAAAATAATTTTATCTCAGATTTTATTAATTAATGGGTTTAAAATATAATATAAGAAGTAAATAATAGTTAAAATTTGTCCGATAAGAATATATGGATCTTCAACGGGTCGTATTCCAATCCAAGTTAAAAGAATGAAAATAGTAAATAATGTTCAAAATAAGATTTTGTTAATTGGGTAAAATTGAGTTCTTATTATTTTTTTTTTATTAATAAAAGGTATTAGATAAAGAATAGCAATTGATATAACTAAAGCAATTACACCTCCAAGTTTATTAGGAATTGAACGTAAAATAGCATAGGCAAACAAAAAATATCATTCTGGTTGGATATGGATAGGAGTAACTAAAGGATTAGCCGGAATAAAATTATCTGGATCACCAAGAAGATAGGGATTTCTTAATGTTAATGTAATTAATAATATTAATATAATTAAAAATCCAGAAATGTCTTTTCAGGAGAAATATGGATGGAAAGGTAATTTATCAATATTTCTTTTTGTTCCTAATGGATTATTTGATCCTGTTTGATGAAGAAATAATAAATGAATAATAATTAAAGCTGATACAATAAAAGGAAAAAGAAAATGGAAAGAAAAAAATCGGGTTAATGTTGCATTATCAACAGCAAATCCTCCTCAAATTCATTGAACAATTATAGTTCCTAAATAAGGAATGGCTGAAACTAAATTAGTAATAACTGTTGCTCCTCAAAATGATATTTGTCCTCAGGGTAAAACGTATCCTAGAAAAGCTGTTGCTATTACTATAAAGAAAATTGTTACCCCAATTATTCATGTTTCAATTATATTATAAGATCTATAGTAAATACCTCGTCCAATATGAATGTAAAGGCAAATAAAAAAAAATGAGGCCCCATTTGCATGTAAAGTTCGGATTAATCATCCGTAATTTACGTCTCGACAAATATGAATAACTCTATTGAATGCTAATTCAATATTTGGGCAATAATGTATGGCTAAGAAAATTCCAGTTAAGATTTGAATAATTAAGCATAAACCTAGTAATGACCCAAAGTTTCATAAAGTTGAAATATTTCTTGGAGTTGGAAGGTCAATTAAAGAATTATTAACAATTTTAATTAAAGGAGATTTTTTTCGTAAAGTTATTTTCATTAATTTTTTTGACGTAAAGGTCCATATTGAATTTTAGTAATTTTAACTACAGCAATTAAAGTGATTAGTAGATAAGTAATTATTATAAAAATAATTATATTATTAGGTCAATTTATAAATTTAGTTATTGATAAATTGTAAGGCTTAAGTATAATTATAGTATTTAAATCTTGAATGTTTAAATTAATATAATTAAAATATGAATCAATTATATTTGCTAAAAATATTAATGTTAATATAATTATTATTATTAAAAAAAGTTTATATGAAAACTTAAATTTTTCATTAGAGGCGATTCTTGTTATGTAAATAAATAAAATTAATATACCTCCAATTATAATTAAAAATAGAATATAAGAAAATCAAAAATTATATGTTAATAATCCTGTGATAATTCTAATTAAGATAGTTTGAACTAATAAGACAGAACCTAATGTTAATGGATGATTTAAAAATAAAAATGTGATTGATATAGAAAATAATAAGATTTTTATACAGAGAATAGTTTATTAAAATTTTAATTTTGGAGATTAAAGATAAGGTTATCCTTTTCTCTGAAGTTTTAAAAGAAATTTCTTATTTTTGATTTACAAGATCAATATTTTATTTAAATTATTAAAACTAATGGTAATTTATTTTTATTTAACAATTTTTATGTTTTTGATAGGTTTAATTGTTTATTCTTCTAAACGTAAACATTTATTATTAATATTGTTAAGGTTAGAATTTATTGTTTTATCTTTATATTTAAATATATTTGTTTACTTAAGAATTTTAAATTTTGGGTTTTTTTTTTCAATAATTTTTTTAACAATAAGAGTTTGGGAAGGGGCTTTAGGGTTTTCAATTTTAGTTTTAAAAATTTGTACTCCTGGTAAAGATTATATTTTAACCTTTTTTTGTTTATGATAAAATTTTTTTTTTGGTTAATATTTTTAAAACCCTTATGTTTTTTTAAAAATTTTTGATTGATTCAATTTTTTTTTTTTTTATTAAGTTTTACTTTTTTAATTAAATTTAGATTTAGATTTTTAGTTTTAAATTTATCTTTTTCTTTAGGTTGTGATTTGTTATCTTTTTCTTTAATTTTATTAAGATTTTGAATTTGTTCTTTAATAATTTTAGCTAGAGAGAAATTATTAAAGTTAAATAATTATTATAATTTATTTTTATTAGTGATAATTTTTTTAATATTAAGTTTATTTTTAACATTTTCTTCTTTAGATATATTTATTTTTTATTTATTTTTTGAAGTTAGTTTAATTCCTACATTATTATTAATTATTGGTTGGGGCTATCAGCCTGAACGAATTGAGGCAGGAATTTATTTATTATTTTATACTTTATTGGTTTCTTTACCTATAATAATTTCAATTTTTTATTATTATGAAAATTTTTTTTCGATAAATTTTTGATTATTAGATAATATAAATAATTTATTTATATATTTATGTATAAATATAGTTTTTATGGTTAAAATTCCAATATTTTTTGTTCATTTATGACTTCCCAAAGCTCATGTTGAGGCTCCAGTTTCTGGTTCTATAATTTTAGCAGGTATTATATTAAAATTAGGAGGTTATGGATTTTTACGTTTATTATTAATATTTGTTGAAATTGGTATAAAAGTTAATTTTTATTTTATTATTATTAGTTTAGTTGGAGGATTTTTAGTTTCATTAATTTGTATTCGTCAAAGAGATGTAAAATCGTTAATTGCTTACTCTTCTGTAGCTCATATGGGTATAGTATTAGCTGGTCTTTTAAGAATAAATATTTGGGGATTTTGGGGGTCTTTAGTTATAATATTGGCTCATGGATTGTGTTCATCAGGTTTATTTTGTTTAGCAAATATTACTTATGAACGTTTAAGGAGGCGAAGACTTTATTTAAATAAGGGATTTTTAAATATTATACCTAGAATGTCCTTATGGTGATTTTTATTTTGTTCATCAAATATAGCAGCTCCACCATCAATAAATTTATTGGGGGAGATTATTTTAATAAATAGATTAATTAGTTTTAATTGAATAAGGATAATTTTTTTATCTTTAATTTCTTTTTTTAGGGCAGTTTATTCATTATTTTTATTTTCTTTTTCTCAGCATGGTAATTTTTATTCAAGGATTTACTTAATTTATCAGGGTGTATTTCGTGAATATTTATTATTATTTTTACATTGAATTCCATTAAATATTTTAATTTTAAAATCAGAATATTTATCAATTTGAATTTAATCTAAATAGTTTAATTTAAAATTTTGATTTGTGGTTTCAAAGATATAAAAGTTTTTATTTTAGATAATTTTATCAATTTGTTTAATTAATTTTATTTTTTTATTAATAATTTCTAGAGCTTCTTTTTTATTAAGAATTTGATTTTTATATTATGATTTTAATATAGTTGTAGAATTAGAGTTATTAAGTTTAAATTCTTCAATGATTGAAATAGTTATTTTAATTGATTGAATATCATTATTATTTATAAGATTTGTTTTATTTATTTCTTCAATAGTAATTTATTATAGACAAGAATATATAGAATTAGATAAGAATTTAAATCGTTTTATTTTATTGGTTGTGATATTTGTATTATCAATAATATTATTAATTATTAGACCTAATTTAATTTCAATTTTATTAGGTTGAGATGGATTAGGATTAGTTTCTTATTGTTTAGTAATTTATTATCAAAATATTAAGTCTTTTAATGCAGGTATATTGACAGCTTTGTCTAATCGAATTGGAGATGTAGCTTTGTTAATATCAATTGCTTGAATATTAAATTATGGAAGATGAAATTTTATTTTTTATTTGGATTTAATAAAAAATGATTTTTATATAATATTAATTTCTTATTTTGTTTTATTAGCAGCAATAACTAAAAGAGCTCAAATTCCATTTTCTTCATGACTTCCAGCTGCTATGGCAGCTCCTACACCAGTTTCTTCATTAGTTCATTCTTCTACTTTAGTTACAGCTGGTGTTTATTTATTAATTCGTTTTAATTTTTCTTTTTCTCAAAATTTATTATTTATTTTATTATTAATTTCTAGAATTACTATATTTATATCAGGATTAGGGGCTAATTTTGAATTTGATTTGAAAAAAATTATTGCTCTTTCAACTTTAAGTCAATTAGGTTTAATAATAAGAATTTTAGCTTTAGGTGAGTATAAATTAGCTTTTTTTCATCTTTTAACTCATGCTTTATTTAAAGCTTTACTTTTTATATGTGCAGGTAATATTATTCATAATATAAGAAATTGTCAAGATATTCGATTTATGGGGAGTTTAATTCAGTGTATACCATTAACTTGTGTATTTTTTAATATTTGTAATTTTTCTTTATGTGGATTACCATTTTTATCAGGGTTTTATTCTAAGGATTTAATTGTTGAAGTTATATCAATAGAATTTTTAAATATATTTATTTATTTAATTTTTTATATTTCAATTGGTTTGACAGTTTGTTATAGGTTTCGTTTGAGATATTATACTTTAAGTGGAGTTATAAATTTTTTAAGATTAAATAGATTAAGTGATAAAAATTTTGTTATATTAAAAGGTATGAGGGGTTTAATTATTTGGGTAATTATAATAGGAAGGATTTTAATATGATTAATTTTTCCTTCTCCCTATTTTATTTGTTTACCTTTTTTATTTAAGATTATAGCTTTATTAATAATTTTGATTGGGATAAGATTAGGTTATCAAATATCAAAATTTAAGATTAATGATTCATTAAAAAGATTAAAAAATGTGATTTTAGTTAGATTTTTAGGTTTAATATGAAACATACCTTATATTTCTACTTATGGGATTAATTTATATCCAATTAAAATGGGGGAAATTTATACAAAAAATTTTGATCAAGGTTGAATGGAATATTTCGGAGGTCAAAATTTATCAAAAAAATTAATTTTTTTAAGTCAATTTTTTCAGTTTTTTTCTAATAATCATTTAAAAATTTATTTTTTAATAATAATTATATGATTAATTTTTTTATTATTAAATTTTTAACTTAAATAGCTTATAGAGAGTATAATATTGAAGATATTAAGGAAATAATTTTATTTTTAAGTATTCATAAATTTTAATAATTTAATTTTACAATGAAAATGTAATGTTTTACTTAAACTATATAAATAGAAATATAAACAGATTTTCACTGCTTAAGAATTAAGTTAGAAGCTTATTCTAGAATATCATATTTCCTTAATTGGAGAAAATTCTCATTTTTTTCATTAACAGTGAAATACCTCTAATTTGGTTTCAATTAAAATAAGGATGGAATTTCATCAAATTTTTAGGTCGAAACTAAAAGCATAAATTTTGCTTCTTATTAAAGATAAATTGAAAAGTTCAATATTTTTTAAATGCAAATTAAATGTTAAAATTAACTATTATCCTAATTAGCTCAATTTAGAGCTCCTTGATTTCATTCATGAAAAATACCAAGTAATAAAATTAAAATAAAAAAGATAACGAGAATAGAATAGTTAAAAATATTAGAAGATAACAAGGTTAGGATTATAGGTATTAAAAGGGTAATTTCTACATCAAAAATTAAAAAGATTACTGCAATTAAAAAAAATTGTAAAGAAAATGGAAGTCGAGCTGGGTTTTTTGGGTCAAACCCACATTCAAAAGGAGATCTTTTTTCTCGATCTATAAATCTTTTTTTAGAAATTAAATTAATTAAGATTACTATAAAAAAAATAATTATTGCAATTAAAATAGCTATATATATTAAAATTTTAATTATTTATACTAAATATTTTTAGATTTATTGATTGGAAGTCAATTATAATTTTTATATTATATAAATTATCTACCTCATCAGTAAATAGAAATATAAAGGAATAATCATACAACATCTACAAAATGTCAATATCAGGCTGCTGCTTCAAATCCGAAATGATGAATTGCTGAAAAATGTAAATTGTAATGTCGAATTAAACAAACTAATAAAAAGGTTGATCCAATAAGAACATGTAATCCATGGAACCCAGTAGCTATAAAAAATGATGATCCATAAACAGAATCAGCGATTGTAAAAGGAGCTTCAATATATTCATAGGCTTGTAACATTGAAAAGTAAAATCCTAATATTACTGTTAAAATTAATCCTTGAAGAGCTTGTCTATAGTTATTTTCTATAAGACCATGGTGTGCTCAAGTTACTGTTAATCCTGAAGTTACAAGAATTAATGTATTAAGTAAGGGAATTTCGATTGGGTTAAAAGTTTTAATTCCTTTAGGAGGTCAGATTATTCCAATTTCAATTCTTGGTGAAAGAGAGTTATGAAAGAATCTTCAAAAAAATCTAATAAAAAAGAAAACTTCAGAAGTAATAAATAAAATTATACCTCATCGTAATCCTGAAGTTACAACAAAGGTGTGTAATCCTTGAAAAGTTCTTTCTCGAACTACATCTCGTCATCATTGATATATAATTAATGAAGTAATTAATAATCCTAATAAGAATAAATTTCTTTGATAAATATGGAATCATTTAATTAACCCTACTATAGTAGTCATAGCTCCTAAAGCTCCAAGGATTGGTCAAGGTCTTACATCAACAAGATGAAATGGATGGTTTTTATGAGTTGTCATTAATTTACTTCTCTAGAATAAAGAGTTCTCAAAACTGAGAATACATAAGATTGAATAATAGAAACAGCTGATTCAAGAACTAAAAGCAAAATTTGTACAATTAATAAGAAATTTAATAAAATTAAAGATATTGAAGGTCCTGTATTTCCTAACAATGTTATTAATAAGTGTCCTGCAATTATATTTGCAGATAATCGAATAGCTAAGGTTCCAGGTCGGATAATATTTCTAATTGATTCAATACATACTATAAAAGGTATAAGAATACCAGGAGTTCCTTGAGGGACTAAATGAGCAAATATATGAATTGTATTATTAATTCAACCATAAACTATAAATCTTAATCATAAAGGTAAAGCTAATGTTAAAGTTAAAGTTATATGTCTTGTTCTAGTAAAGATATAAGGGAATAATCCTAAAAAATTATTAAATAAGATAATTGAAAACAAAGAGATAAAAATTAAAGTTCTTCCTTTTGAATTGATATTTCCTACTAAAATTTTAAATTCTTTATGTAAAATAAGAATAATATTTATTCAAATTAAAGTTAAACGGGAAGGGATTAGTCAATATAAAGATGGGATAATTAAAATACCAATAAAGGTTCTTAATCAATTTAAAGATAAGCTGAAATTTGTTGTTGGATCAAATGAAGAAAATAAATTTGCTATCATTTTCAATTAAAATTTAATAGTTTTTTGTTTTTAATTTTATTTTTAAAATTATAATTAAAAATAAAATAGTTTAAAGAATTAAAAATAAAAAAAATTAATAAAAAAAAAATAAATAATAATAATCAATTTAATGGTGCTATTTGTGGAATTAAAAATTATTTAATTTTAAATAATTTTAGTTTGACAAACTAATGTTATAAATTTAACTAAATTTTTCATTAGAAATAAGTGTTAAATTATTATAAAATGGTTTAAAATTCCATTGCTTACATTCAGCCATCTAATGAAATTTCTGTTATTTTAGAAATTCATTTAAGAAAATATTTAGGAGAAATTCTTTCAACAACAATAGGTATAAATCTATGATTTGCTCCGCAAATTTCAGAACATTGTCCAAAAAATAGTCTTGTTCGATTAGAAGAAAATCTAATTTGATTTAAACGACCCGGTGTTGCATCAATTTTTACTCCTAGGGATGGGATAGTTCATGAATGGATAACATCAGCTGCAGTTACTAGTATACGAATCTGAGATTCATAAGGAATAACAACTCGATTATCAACATCAAGTAATCGAAAATTAAATAATTTTAATTCATTAGTAGGAATTATATAAGAATCAAATTCAATATTTTTGAAATCGGAATATTCATAAGATCAATATCATTGATGACCAATAGTTTTAATAGTAATTAAAGGATTATTAATTTCATCTAAAATATAAATTAATCGAAGTGAAGGTAAAGCAATGAAAATTAAAGTTACTGCTGGAAGAATGGTTCATACTACTTCAATAAATTGGCCTTCAAGTAAATATCGATGGGAAAATTTATTAAAAAATAATGAAATTAATAATTGACCAACTAAGACTGTAATAATTACTAGAATTAATAAAGTATGATCATGAAAAAAAGATAATTGTTCCATTAATGGAGAGGCCCTATCTTGGAGAAGAAGAGTTTTTCAAGTTGTAATTTCTAAAAAAAGTTTAATCTTTATATTTGGGGTTTAAATCCAGTGCACTAATCTGCCATATTAGAAATTAGATGTTAAAATAGGGAGTTCTGAATATCTATGTTCTGCAGGCGGGAAACTTTGTAATCATTCAATAGAAGTTGTTATATGAAGAGAAGTTAAATTTTTTCGTTTAACGGAAAAGGCTTCTCAAAGAATATATAGTAAATAAATTACTCTAATTAAGGAAATTAAAGATCCAATTGATGAAACAATATTTCATAGAGTAAAAGCATCAGGATAATCTGAATATCGTCGAGGTATACCTCTTAATCCTAGAAAATGTTGCGGAAAAAAGGTTAAATTTACTCCAATAAATATAACAAAAAATTGAATTTTTAAGAGTTTATTGTTTAAAGTTAATCCTGTGAATAAAGGGAATCATTGAACAAGTCCAGCTATAATAGCAAATACTGCTCCTATAGAAAGAACATAATGGAAATGAGCTACTACATAATAAGTATCATGAAGGATAATATCAATTGAAGAATTAGCTAAAACTACTCCTGTTAATCCTCCAACTGTGAATAAGAATACAAATCCTAGTATTCATAGAGTTACAGGCCTATAAGTAATTTGGGTTCCATGTAATGTTGCTATTCATCTAAAAACTTTAATACCAGTTGGAACAGCAATAATTATTGTTGCAGATGTGAAATAAGCTCGGGTATCCACATCTATACCTACAGTAAATATATGATGGGCTCAAACGACAAATCCTAATAGGCCAATAGCTATTATAGCATAAATTATCCCTAAAGTTCCAAAAGCTTCTTTTTTTCCACTTTCTTGTCTAATAATATGAGAAATTATTCCAAATCCAGGTAAAATTAAAATATAAACTTCTGGATGACCAAAAAATCAAAATAAATGTTGATAGAGAATTGGATCCCCACCTCCTGCTGGGTCAAAGAAAGAAGTATTAAGATTTCGATCTGTTAAAAGTATAGTAATTGCTCCAGCTAATACTGGCAAAGATAAAAGAAGAAGAACTGCTGTGATTACAACAGCTCAAACAAATAGGGGCATTCGTTCAGGTCTTATTCCAACAGGTCGTATGTTAATTACAGTTGTAATAAAATTTACTGCTCCTAAAATTGAGGAAATACCTGCTAAATGAAGTCTAAAAATAGCTAAATCTACAGAAGATCCACCATGAGCAATATTAGAAGATAAAGGAGGGTAGACTGTCCAACCTGTTCCAGCTCCACTTTCTACAATTCTTCTTATAATTAATAATGTTAGTGAAGGTGGTAAAAGTCAAAATCTTATGTTATTTATTCGAGGGAATGCTATATCTGGTGCTCCCAATATCAGTGGAACTAATCAATTTCCGAATCCTCCAATTATAATTGGTATTACTATAAAGAAAATTATTACAAATGCGTGAGCTGTAACAATAACATTATAAATTTGGTCATCACCAATTAATGATCCGGGATTTCCTAATTCAGAACGAATTAGGAGTCTTAAGGATGTTCCTACTATTCTTGCCCAAGCTCCAAAAATAAAATATAAAGTACCAATGTCTTTATGGTTTGTAGAAAATAATCATTTGTTCGGTAAAATGGCTGAGATTAAGCAATAAATTGTAAATTTATTTACGAAATAAAATTTCTTTTACCAAGTCTTATAGTCAATTATGATTTTAAATTGCAAATTTAAAGGTAAAGCCCATTTTAAGGCTTAGATTTAATCTATTTTTAACTTTGAAGGTTAATAGTTTAATTTAACTTAAATCCTTAATTTAAATTAAAGATTATTGTACAAGTTAATAAGCCTGAAAGTGTTAAAAAATTTAAAAAAATAATTAAAAAATTAATTTTTTTATTTCTTATGATTAAATTTTCATTTGTGTTGATAATTATTGTTGAAAAAGTTAAACGTAAGTAAAAAAATAGTGTAATCAAAGTAAAGATAATTAATAGAATTCTTAGTAAAAAAAAATTGTTTGAAATTAAATTATTAATTGTTAATCATTTTGGTAAAAATCCTAGAAATGGCGGCAATCCTCCTAAAGATAAAAAATTTAAAATTAAAAAAAATTTAAAGATTTTGTTTAAGTTTAAGGTATTATTGAATTGTTTTAAATAATAGATATTTTGATATTTTAAAATTAGAATAATATTTAAGTTAATAATTGAATAAGTTAAGAAATAGATTAATCAGGTTACTTGATAATTTAGTATTCTAGCGATTATTCATCTAATATGGTTAATTGAAGAGTAAGCTAAAATTTTTCGCAGTCTAATTTGATTTAACCCTAAAATTCTTCCTAAAGTGGAAGAAAAAATAATAATACAAAATAAAAATATAGTTATTTTTATATTATATATTAATAAAATTATTGGAGCAATTTTTTGTCATGTTAATATAATTAGACAATTAAATCAATTTAATCCTTCTATTACTTCTGGGAATCAAGCATGAAAGGGGGCTGCTCCTATTTTAGTTAATAAAGCTGAATTTATTATAATTATAAAAACAGAATTTTGAGGGAAAATTTCTGTTAAATTTAAACTTATAATAATTGAGAATAAAAAAATTACTGAAGCTAAGGCTTGGGTAATAAAATATTTTAAGGCAGATTCTGAAGGATAAATATTTTGGGGGTCTCTCAATAGAGGGATGATAGAGAGAAGATTAATTTCCAGACCGATTCATATTCTTATTCAAGAATAAGAAGAAATAGCAATTAAGGTTCCAGTTAATAGAGTAATAAAAAATATAATTTTATAATATTTAATAATTAAAAAGAAAAGGGGTAAAACCTTTATAAATGGGGTATGAACCCAGTAGCTTAATTAGCTTATCTTTTTTACATTTTAGTATATGATGTATTTAAGTTTTTGATACTTAAGGAAATTGTTTAATTCAATTAAATGTAAAGGTGGCGGGAAGTAGGAAGTAAAGGTGGCGGGGGTCACTTAATTAATTCTATCAAAATTATCCTTTAATCAGGCACTTTACT